ATCTGACAACTAGAATCCCTCTTTTTTCCGATCCGGTTCCTCCACCACCGCGAACCCCGGTTAGATTCAGGCATGATACGCTTTTTCTTTCTTGGGAGAACCCAAGTACTCTCTTGCGGATCCATGAAACAACTCTCAGAAATCTTTTTCCTTTTTGGAAGATACAGGAGCGAAACAATCAACCTATTTCTATTGGAAGACCAAAAAGATTCTTCCAATGTCTCCTTTCTGGGTCCAATGGAATTCATAGGTATAGGAAGAAGCCCCATCAAATAGAGATTTTTTCTTTCAACCATCTTTCGATTGTTAATACGAGATATAAGGACCACTACTACAAGCAGTACTACACCTTTGATCGTGAAATATCGATTGCTTGTTGCACCCTGTGAATCACGTGAAAGTAGGATACTCCAAATTCGGGGGTCAAAGAGTTTCATAAAACGTTCTTGGTGGAAAAAAATGTGAGTGAAAGATCCCACTGAATCGAATTTGATCCATGAATCTAAGAAATAGTGAGAATTCTTGATCTCTCTCAATTCGAATATCCAGGATTTGAATTGATGTCGTTTCATTGATTCCTCCTAAAGATTTCATTTCAATTGGAATTTGGTTATTCACGATGTATGATGATCCCTGTTAAGCATCCATGGCTGAATGGTTAAAGCGCCCAACTCATAATTGGCAAATTCGTAGGTTCAATTCCTGCTGGATGCACGCCAATGGGAACATTCAATAAGTCTATTGGAATTGGCTCTGTATCAATGGAATCTCATCATCCATACATAGCGAATTGGTATGGTATATTCATACCATAACATATGAACAGTAAGAACTATAATTCTTATCGATACTGGAACTCATAGGGAAGAAAATGGATTTATGGATGGAATCAAATATGCAGTATTTACAGAAAAAAGTATTCGGTTATTGGGGAACAATCAATATACTTCTAATGTCGAATCAGGATCAACTAGGACAGAAATAAAGCATTGGGTCGAACTCTTCTTTGGTGTCAAGGTAATAGCTATGAATAGTCATCGACTCCCGGGAAAGGGTAGAAGGATGGGACATACAATGCATTACAGACGTATGATCATTACGCTTCAACCGGGTTATTCTATCCCACCTCTTATAGAGAAAAGAACTTAAAGCAAAAGACTTAATAACACGGCAATACATTTATACAAAACTTCTACCCCGAGCACACGCAATGGAGCCGTAGACAGTCAAGTGAAATCCAATCCACGAAATAATTTGATCTATGGACAGCATCGTTGTGGTAAAGGTCGTAATGCCAGAGGGATCATTACCGCAGGGCATAGGGGGGGAGGTCATAAGCGTCTATACCGTAAAATCGACTTTCGACGGAATGAAAAAGAGATATCTGGTAGAATCGTAACCATAGAATATGACCCTAATCGAAATGCATACATTTGTCTCATACACTATGGGGATGGTGAGAAGAGATATATTTTACATCCCAGAGGGGCTATAATTGGAGATACCATTGTTTCTGGTACAGAAGTTCCTATATCAATGGGAAATGCCCTACCTTTGAGTGCGGTTTGAACTATTGATTTACGTAATTGGAAGTAACCAATTAGGTTTACGACGAAACCTAGGAATCGATCACTGATCCAATCGGAGTACCTCTACGGGATAGACCTCAACAGAAAACTGTTGAGTAACGGCAGCAAGTGATTGAGTTCAGTAGTTCCTCATAGAAAATTATTGACTCTAGAGATATGGTAATATGGAGAAGACAAAATTGTTTGAAGCGCGCACAGAACCGGAAGCGCCCCTTGTTTCAAAGAGAGGAGGACGGGTTATTCACATTTAATTTGATGGTCAGAGGCGAATTGAAAGCTAAGCAGTGGTAATTAGAAAGACCCCCGGGGAAAAATAGAGATGTCTCCTACGTTACCCGTAATATGTGGAAGTATCGACGTAATTTCATAGAGTCATCCGGTCTGAATGCTACATGAAGAACATAAGCCAGATGACGGAACGGGGAGACCTAGGATGTAGAAGATCATAACATGAGTGATTCGGCAGATTTGGATTCCTATATATCCACTCATGTGGTACTTCATCATACGATTCATATAAGATCCATCTGTCTAGATATCATCATATACATCTAGAAAGCCGTATGCTTTGGAAGAAGCTTGTACGGTTTGGGAAGGGGTTTTGATTGAGAAAAAAGAAGAATCTACTTCAACCGATATGCCCTTAGGCACGGCCATACATAACATAGAAATCACACTTGGAAAGGGTGGACAATTAGCTAGAGCAGCAGGCGCTGTAGCGAAACTGATTGCAAAAGAGGGTAAATCGGCCACATTAAGATTACCATCTGGGGAGGTCCGTTTGATATCCAAAAACTGCTTAGCAACAGTCGGACAAGTGGGTAATGTTGGGGTGAACCAAAAAAGTTTGGGTAGAGCCGGATCTAAGTGTTGGCTAGGTAAGCGTCCTGTAGTAAGAGGAGTAGTTATGAACCCTGTAGACCATCCCCATGGGGGCGGTGAAGGGAGAGCCCCAATTGGTAGAAAAAAACCCACAACCCCTTGGGGTTATCCTGCGCTTGGAAGAAGAAGTAGGAAAAGGAACAAATATAGTGATAGTTTTATTCTTCGTCGCCGTAAATAGAAACATTGAAAATTGAATCTTTGGAATTGGAAATAATGTGATGGGCGAACGACGGGAATTGAACCCGCGCATGGTGGATTCACAATCCACTGCCTTGATCCACTTGGCTACATCCGCCCCTTCCCTTATCCTTATCTAGCTAAAGGGTTTTCTCTTTTTTCCATTCATCATTATACTTCAGATTAAGATCGAGATATTGGACATAGAATGCCAATTTAAAAAATGGAAAAAAAGGAGTAATCAGCCGTGACACGTTCACTAAAAAAAAATCCTTTTGTAGCTAATCATTTAGCGGGAAGAATTGAAAAACTCAACAGGAGGGAGGAGAAAGAAATCATAGTGACTTGGTCTCGGGCATCTACCATTATACCCACAATGATTGGCCATACAATCGCTATTCATAATGGAAAGGAACATTTACCTATTTATATCACAGATCGTATGGTCGGTCACAAATTGGGAGAATTCGCACCTACTCTAACTTTCGTGAGACACGCGAGAAACGATAATAAATCTCGTCGTTAGTCGTTCTACTAAGTATTCATGTGAAAAGCCTTATCTTAATAGTATTTCTAATAGTATTTAGACTTAAGAGTCTTTATCTTATAGTAAGAGTATAGGTATATTTCTTTTTCTAGTATACTAATATACTCACTTTTCTGACTTATCTTATACTATACTTCACCTAGGCACTTATCATTCATTGGCGGGGGAGAACTTTTATGATAAAGAACGAAAATTCGGATAGAGAAGCAAAAGTGTTAGCTCAACATATATGTATGTCTGTTTTCAAAGCACGAAGAGTAATTGATCAGATTCGCGGACGTTCTTATGAAGAAACACTCATGATATTGGAACTAATGCCTTATAGGGCATCTTATCCAATTTTAAAATTACTTTATTCTGCAGCAGCAAATGCTAGTCATAATATGGGTTTGAATGAAGCTGATTTATTTATTAGTAAAGCTGAAGTCAATAGAGGTGCTATTGTGAAAAAGTTAAGACCCCGGGCTCGAGGGCGTAGTTATCTGATAAAAAAAACCACTTGTCATATAAAGATTTTTTTAAAAGAAAAATCTAAATTTTAGATTCCTATTTAGAAAAAAAAAATGGATGGAAAAATAATAGAAAAATATGGGACAAAAAATAAATCCACTTGGTTTCAGACTTGGAACAACTCAAAGTCATCATTCTTTTTGGTTCGCAAAACCAAAGAATTTTTCCAAGGGTCTACAAGAAGATGAAAGAATACGGAATAGTATTAAGGACTATGTAAAAAAAAATAAGAGAATATCCTCAGGTTTCGAAGGAATTGCCCATATAGTAATTCAAAAAAGAATAGATTTGATTCAGGTCATAATCTATATTGGATTTCCCAATTTATTAATAGAAGGACGAACACGGGGAGTCGAAGAATTACAGATGAATGTACAAAAAGAATTTCATTCTGTAAACCGGAGACTCAACATTGCTATCACAAGAATTGAAAAGCCTTATGGACAACCTAATATTCTTGCAGAATATATAGCTTTACAATTAAAAAATAGAGTCTCATTTCGAAAGGCAATGAAAAAAGCTATTGAATTAACTGAACAAACGGGTACAAAAGGGATTCAAGTGCAAATTGCAGGGCGTATCGACGGAAAAGAGATTGCACGTGTCGAATGGATCAGAGAAGGCAGGGTTCCCTTACAAACAATTCGCGCTAAAATTGATCACTGTTCCCATACAATTAGAACTATCTATGGAGTCTTAGGCATCAAAATTTGGATATTTGTAAACCAAGAATAAGAAAAGAAAAAAGAAGAAGAATGGACCTTTCTTTATTTCGCCATTCTGGTCATCGATAGAAAAGATTTATAAACTCTTTTCTTATTTTTCTTTTTTTCTTAATCAAAGAAAAACGAACAATTCTAATTCTATAAGGTTGAATAAAAATTTGATTTACCCTTTATTTAATTTAGATTTTAGTATAATTGCTATGCTCAGTGTGTGACTCGTTAGTTTTTTCTTTAGAATTGAGAATTGATATTAAAAAAAAAACAGGTTAACCCCACTATAAACTTAGTAACTATCAAAACTAAAGAAACTCAAAACTAATAACCAACTTATTGCTTCGTATTGTCGAGATCCCAAGAAACAGTCACTATATGACTGAATCGATCATATAGTTGTAGCATTGTAGCAACTGAAATTCTTTTCATAAAAAAGAAATCTGATTATGAATTGTGAAAAAAAAAAGGGATGTGGAAAAATGGAAGGATGATAGAAAGAGAGAATAAAGATCTCAATGATATATGATTCCCATATGTATGGTTTATGAAAAATTACCCCGGCAGTGTTATAAAGCATCAACATCAATATAAAATACAAAATATACAATTACAATACAATAGAATAAGAAATATACAAATAAAAAATAGAAAGAAGTATAGAAACATAGAATAAATAATAAAGAAATGAAATTCAAATAATAATAGAAAGACATAGAAAATAGAGAATAATTTAATCGAGCTTCGGGTTAAGAAAAACTGAGGAGATTGACTCGGAAACAAATAAGAGATTTTGTTGAGAGCTCCATTGCAGAGTTCAGGCCTAAACATTAATGGAGAAGCTATGGGAACGATGGAACCTGTGACTACATAGGATTTTCTTGAAAACGAATCAATCCTAATGATTCATTGGGTAGGATGGCGAAATGAACCAAGAAAAAAATGGATTTCTTCTGAATGGTCATGGATTGATCCTACAAATGAAGGAGGAAAGAGTCAATATTCGCCCGCGAAACCTTTCTTTATTTTTAATTTTTATTTCATTTAAGGATTTTATTTATTGGCGTGATTCAATTTCAATAGAGGTAAAGTAAAATACTTTAGAAATCTTGATAAAAGAAAGAAGCATTATATATAAACAAACACACCTAGTTATCTAGTTAGTTATATATAAAGTTACCTATGTAACAAATTCAATATAAAAAAAATTAGTATATTCTTTTTTTTTCATTTTGATAGAATGAAATACATAAATACATGTGTATATTTAATATTCTTTATTCTTGAATCATTTCATTCGCGAGGAGCTGGATGAGAAGAAACTCTCATGTCCGGCTCTGCAGTAGAGATGGAATTCAGAAACAACCATCAACTATAACCCCAAAAGAACCAGATTTCGTAAACAACATAGAGGTAGAATGAAGGGAATATCTTGCCGAGGCAATCATATTTGTTTTGGCAGATATGCTCTTCAGGCACTTGAACCTGCTTGGATCACAGCTAGACAAATAGAAGCAGGGCGAAGAGCAATGACACGATATGCACGTCGTGGTGGAAAGATATGGGTACGTATCTTTCCCGACAAACCTGTTACTGTAAGACCTACAGAAACACGTATGGGTTCGGGCAAGGGATCCCCCGAATATTGGGTATCCGTTGTTAAACCGGGCCGAATACTTTATGAAATGAGTGGAGTATCAGAAACTGTAGCCAAAACTGCTATGGAAATAGCTGCATGCAAAATGCCTATACGAACTCAATTTGTTATTTCAGGATAGGTAAACAAAAGTAAAAGAAGAAGGAAGGAGTATTGAGAATGAAAAAAAAACCACAGATTTCTTTATCTCTGGACAGACAATATTTCTTTTTTCTATTATCCCTTGCATTGAAATAAGAGATTCAAATAAAAATGATATGATTCAACCTCAGACCCTTTTGAATGTAGCGGATAACAGTGGAGCTCAAGAATTGATGTGTATTCGAATCATAGGAACCGGTAATCACCGATATGCTCATATTGGCGATGTTATTGTTGCTGTAATCAAAGAAGCAGTGCCCAACATGCCTCTAGAAAGATCAGAAATAATTAGAGCTGTGATTGTACGCACGTGTAAAGAACTCAAACGTGACAACGGCATGATAATACGATATGATGACAATGCAGCGGTTATCATTGATCAAGAAGGAAATCCAAAAGGAACTCGAATTTTTGGTGCGATTGCTCGGGAATTGCGACAGTTGAATTTTACTAAAATAGTTTCATTAGCACCCGAAGTCTTATAGATGAAAATAGGATATATCCTATCTATTCTATATATATATAAAATAGAAATAGAATATTCAAATATCTGAAATAGATCCGATTAATAGATTGTGTCTCATGCATATATTTGAGATTTAGAATAATTTTTTAGAATTTAAGAATTTCAAAAAAAAAATTCAATAAAAAATAAAACAAAAAAGAAGCATGTTGATTATATCAAAATGAGGAGACACCAATAACTATAGTTCGTCATGGGTAGGGACATTATTGCCGATATAATAACTTCTATAAGAAATGCTGACATAGATCAAAAGGGAAGAGTTCAAATAGTATCTACTAATATCACTAAAAACATTGTGAAAATACTTTTACGAGAAGGTTTTATTGAGAACGTTCGAAAACATCAAGAAAGTAAAAAAAATTTCTTGGTTTCAACCTTACGACATAGAAAGACTAGGAAAGGGAATAAAATGATTTTAAAGCGTATAAGCCGACCCGGTCTACGAATCTATTCCAACTATCAACGAATTCCTAAGATTTTAGGTGGAATGGGAATTGTAATTCTTTCTACTTCTCGAGGTATAATGACAGATCGAGAAGCTCGACTAGAAAAAATTGGAGGAGAAATTTTGTGTTATATATGGTGATTCTCCTGGGGTACCCTAATTTTCTCTCGAACTTACTATTTGTAAAATAGAGAGGAGAAGTGAATTATAGAACTCTTCCTCTATTAGTTGATACTTAAAGGGGGTTCCCTGGAATGAAAGAACAAAAATTGATTCATGAGGGTTTAATTACTGAATCACTTCCCAACGGTATGTTCCGAGTTCGGTTAGATAATGAAGATCTAATTCTAGGTTATATTTCAGGGAGAATCCGGCGCAGTTTTATACGTATACTACCCGGAGATAGAGTCAAAATCGAAATGAGTCGTTATGATTCAACCAGGGGACGTATAATTTATAGACTTCGCAAAAAAGATTCGAACGATTAGATCATTCTTTTAAACATCCTTTTCGTAGGGATATAATTTGAAGTTCAAAAATGCAATAAACTGATTCTTGTTTCCAAAAAAATAGATTCAGAATGAAAGTAAGGAATGATAAATATGAAAATAAGGGCTTCTGTTCGTAAAATTTGTGAAAAATGTCGCTTGATTCGTAGGCGGGGACGAATTATAGTCATTTGTTCCAATCCGAGACATAAACAGAGACAGGGGTAATCCTTCTCAAGTTCTAAATCAAGTACTTTTTCAAACCCATGTACATGTAAAAAGAAAGAAGAAAGGATTCGTTTTCATATGAAATGGATATCCCCGTATCTTTCTGTAGATTTCTGATTCTTCTTTCTTTTATTCTTATGAATATGATCTAATAAAATATGACAAAACCTATAGCAAAAATTGGTTTACGTAAGAATGCACGTATTGGTTCAAATAAGAATGAACGTAGAATACCAAAAGGAGTTATTCATGTTCAAGCGAGTTTCAACAATACTATTGTAACTGTTACAGACGTACGAGGTCGGGTGGTTTCTTGGGCTTCCGCAGGTACTTCTGGATTCAGAGGCACAAGAAAAGGAACACCCTATGCTGCTCAAGCCGCGGCATTTAATGCTATTCGTACATTAGTTGATCAGGGTATGCAACGAGCAGAAGTTATGATAAAAGGTCCAGGTCTCGGAAGAGATGCGGCATTACGAGCCATTCGTAGAAATGGGATGCTATTAAGTTTCGTACGTGATGTAACACCCATGCCGCATAATGGATGTCGCCCCCCTAAAAAAAGACGTGTGTAGAAATAAGAATTCAAGAGATTCCAAGAGAAAGAAATGATTCAATGATCTGATCCAATAATCATAAAGAAAAGAAAAAGAATAGTATGGTTCGAGAAGAAGTAGCAGGATCCACTCGAACACTACAGTGGAAATGTGTTGAATCAAGAGTAGACAGCAAGCGTCTTTATTATGGTCGTTTTGTTCTGTCCCCGCTTATGAAAGGTCAAGCCTATACTATAGGTATTGCTATGCGAAGGGCTTTACTTGGAGAAATAGAAGGAACATATATCACACGTGCAAAATCTGAAAATGTGCTGCATGAATATTCTACGATAGCGGGTATTGAAGAATCAGTACATGAGATTTTAATAAATTTGAAAGAGATTGTATTGAGAAGTAATCTCTATGGAGTTAGGGACGCATCCATTTGCGTCAGGGGTCCAAAATACATAACAGCTCAAGATATCATCTCACCACCTTCTGTAGAAATAGTTGACACGACACAGCATATAGCTAACCTGACAGAACCAATTGATTTGTGTATTGAATTAAAAATCAAGAGAGATCGCGGATATCATATGAAATCCACAAATGACTCTCACGATGGAAGTTATCCTATAGATATTGTATCTATGCCTGTTCGAAATGCGAATCATAGTATTCATTCTTATGGGAATGGGAATGAAAAACAAGAGATACTCTTTCTAGAAATATGGACGAATGGAAGTTTAACTCCTAAAGAAGCACTTTATGAAGCTTCTCGTAATTTGATTGATTTATTGATTCCTTTTCTACATGCAGAGGAAGAGGACATGAATTTCAAGGAAAATGAAAACAGATGGAATCTACCCCTTTTTTCCTTTCAAGACAGATTCACTAATCTTAAGAAAAACAAAAAAGAAATTCCATTGACATGTATTTTTATTGACCAATCAGAATTGTCTTCCAGGACCTATAATTGTCTCAAAAGGTCCAATATACATACATTATTGGACCTTTTGAGTCACAGTCAAGAAGATCTTATGAAAATGGAAGATTTTCGCATAGAAGATGTAAAACATATATTGGGTACTCTACAGAAGCATTTTGCAATCAATTTACCTAAGAAAAAGTTTTCATTTTTTAGTTTTTAGAAATAAAAAAGAATAGAATGAGTTTTTAATCTTCGACACGGTCCATATATTTGCAGAATAGATCATAATAAGATAGATGTATCTAGGGAAGATCCAGAAGGGGATCTTCCTTAGATACCTATGTCGTGGTATTTAACGGTTTAATCAATTTGAAAAAGACCTAAAGTTAGGGATTTCTCAATAGGTAAAGTTGCTCCAATACCTAACCAAAGAGCTACTGCGGTACCGATCAAAAAGACTGTTGTAGCTACTGGACGACGAAATGGATTTTGGAATTTATTGACATTCTCCAAAAAAGGTACTGTCAATAATCCTATTGGTACTGAAACCATTAAAAGAACACCCAATAACTTATTGGGTACTGTGCGAAGTATTTGAAATACGGGAAAAAAGTACCATTCGGGTAATATTTCCAACGGAGTTGCAAACGGATCCGCCGGTTCACCGATCATTGACGGCTCTAGAACTGCTAAGCCCACATTACATGCAATAGTGCCTAAAATTACTACTGGAAAAATATATAAAAGATCATTGGGCCATGCAGGTTCTCCATAATAATTATGTCCCATCCCTTTAGCCAATTTAGCTCTTAATACAGGATCATTCAAATCAGGTTTCTTTGTTATTTGGATAGGTGAATTATTGTAGATCCATCCCCCAAAGGAACCGGACATGATAATTTTTTATCATCCGGCTCGAGCAAGAATCAAAAGAATTACAGAAATAGATCCATAGAACATAAATAGGTCCTAGGTCCATAGAATATCTATATTTCTCTATTTCATACATATCTATATATATAATGTAGAATGACTCTATGTAAGAAAAGATTTATCAAATTCCATTTTCCCGAGTTGCAACGATTCATTGTAAAGAATTCAGTTCTGGCAACAAGGAAATGCTCAATATCCAAGTAGGCTTACAAATTCGATCATGATCAAGTGCTTTTTGGATTGTCTCATTCATGTCTTTTGGTTGGTATTTATCCCCACAACATCTCGATTGTGTTACATACAAAAATACAAAGTTTTTACTTGTTACTAAGAAAGTCTAGCCCCTGTGCTTCCTTAGATCCCTTATTTAACTCCGATAGTATCATAGATCAGGGTCGATGCAGAGGAAATGAATGCATCTACATACTATAAAAAACTTACTAAGATTACTATCAAATTAATACGAAATACTAATACTAGCAATTAATTATAATAAAATTACTAAAAAAAAAGAAAAATTCAACAAAGTGGAATAAATAGAACATTGGATTCCACATCACTTATTCTAGGGATCTTACGGAGCCTGTTCATGCATGACATGATTCGGGTATGATCATAGAAAATATTCTCCTCAAGCGAACCGGCCTATCCTATGCTACATAAAAGGACTTACGTGATGGTTGGATGCGGAGACACATTGGGTTGTGAATTCCAACGTGGCGGATAAAATCATATATCTGCATGGACCAATCAATAGTTCAAGTCACACACTCCCATAATCCATCCTCTTTTAGGAAAATATACTTCAACTATTCGATTCGTATCAAATAAACAATACTTCAGAGTTGAATAGAAGTATCCAAATAACATGCCTTATTTTTAGATAATCCATATTTGTAGCAATGAAAGACTCTTGTTCCTCCCCGATATGATAAATTACAAATATTTATGATCTGCCTTCTCTATAAACTCTATAAAGGACCCGAAATACCTTGCTTACGTATCATTGAAAAGTGCATTAACATAAATACGGCAGTAAGAAGAGGCAATACAAAAGTATGTAAACTATAAAAACGAGTCAAAGTGGATTGGCCCACACTAGCACTTCCACGTAATAATTCTACCAAAGGCGATCCTATTATAGGAATAGCTTCAGGCACGCCTGTTACAATTTTTACTGCCCAATAGCCAATTTGGTCCCGAGGTAAGGAATAACCAGTTACGCCAAAAGATGCGGTCAATACAGCCAGAACCACCCCTGTAACCCAAGTTAATTCGCGGGGTTTTTTAAAACCACCCGTAAGATACACACGAAATACGTGCAAGATCATCATTAGAACCATCATACTTGCTGACCATCGATGAACTGATCGAATTAACCAACCAAAGTTGGCCTCAGTCATTATGTATTGAACAGAGGAAAAAGCCTCTGTAACAGTTGGACGATAGTAAAAGGTCATAGCAAAACCCGTAGCTACTTGTACTAAAAAACAAGTAAGTGTAATTCCCCCTAGACAATAAAATATGTTGACATGAGGAGGAACATATTTACTAGTTATATCATCTGCAATCGCTTGAATCTCGAGACGTTCCTCGAACCAATCATATACTTTATTGAGATAGGTAACCCAAGAAAGACTCCCCCTCTGAGAACCGTATATGAGAATTTCATCTCGTACGGCTCAAGCCGAAACACACAAATACTAGTTTCAACGGATATGGAATAGGGAGTTTAAAACTTCTTGTGGCTTAGCCGCTTGACTCGATTTGACCAAAAGATACGAAGTAAGAAAAATCCGGAATCTCTTCTTTGTGATGATAATGCCAAGAAATACAATCTCAAGTTGGCTCATCCATCTTTCTTTATGTTAATCCTGACAGGCCTCTTGAATCTTCTCTTCCCTATCTTTTTTTTGATAGGAATTCTCTTGTTGAGACCCTATGAATCAATTGAAACCTCAGATTCATACTAAAACCACGATGATTTAAGAAAACCAAAGCTAAACTCAAAGGTTTTCTGAGTAAAAACCATTTGATCATCACTTCTTTAATGAATGTAATAACTCAAGAAAATAGAGAGAAAGGGATTTCTTTCGGTCAAAAGAAGTATGAAGGAAAAAATTGTTTGATTTATAAAAGACCTATTTCCATTTTTTTAATCCGGTTGCGAGGTCTGAATAATAGGTATGAA